AATTGAACCTTCTCAAACTGTTTCTTTTTAAGAACCAAAAATATTTGTGCCAAAATAACAGATGCCAAGAAGAATAAAAGGCCTTGGACACGTAATGGATCTTGAAGTACGATTTCCGCATCCCCCTGACCAAATCCACCCACATTAGGATTACTCGTTAATGGTTGATCAAGTTTGATAGATTCGCCCTCTGAAACAAGAAGTTCCGGTCCTGGGGGGATAATATCAACCACTTGACGTCCATCCGATGCATCCACTATGTTTATTTCGTATCCTCCTTTTTCTTTTCGTATAATTTTGCTTACTATACCTGATGCTGTAGCATTATAAACATTATTGTTACTCTTGCTACCGTCGGGATAAATCTGACCCCTTCCCCTGTTCCCGCCTACGTATATGGGATATTTTAAGAAGTGAACATCTTTCTGAGTAGCGGGGTCTGGGGAAAGAATAGGAAAAGTGACTTCGCTATATTTCTGACCAGGAACAGGACCTATCACAAGAATATTTTTTTTATTAGGGCGATAGTTCTGAAAAGACAGATTGCCTATCTTTTCTTTAATCTCGGGCGAAATACGATCGGGGGGGGCTAATTCAAACCCCTCAGGTAAAATAAGAACAGCCCCTACATTCAAAGCTCCCTTTTTTCCATTAGCAAGAACTTGTTTCAGTTGCATATCATAAGGAATTCGAACAACTGCTTCAAATACAGTATCAGGAAGTACCGCTTGTGGAACCTCGATATCCACGGGTTTATTAGCTAAATGGCAATTGGCACATACAATACGGCCAGTCGCTTCTCGTGGATTTTCATAACCCTGCTGTGCAAAAATGGGATATGCATTTGAAATAGGTGCCCTAGCTATTATATATATTATGAGCGATATGGAAATGTATCGAGCAATCTCTTCCTTTATCCAAGAAAAAAGGGTATTTATAGTTTGCATGGTCCAATCATTGGTATCGAAAATTTATACAATAAAATTAGGTAGGTTCCTAGTCTAGTATAGTTCCCTATCTATGATTCTGCTATTTACTAAAAAAATGTTAATGGAATATAGGAGGAATCCCTTGTATGAGTAGAAAGAATAAGTACAATTTTTAATGTTTTGCTTATGTACAAAGTAACAACCATTATAATTTGATCAGTGAATCATTTTTCAGTCATTCATTGAATGATAAATCACTACAAGTGAGGGAGATACACGATTTAAATAACGGAAGATCAAATATTTAAAAATTGTATCTAGAATGACCGGAAAAGTGGAAACAAGGCCGGATATAATTTGATCGTTATGAGCAAATCCAAAATCTTTGTAGATAGAGCCAATCATTAGTTCCCAACCGTGGGGCGAATGGAAGCCTATACATAAATCAGTTAATAAAAGAATTGAAAAAGCTTTTGGTGTGTCGCTTAAGTTATATAGGAATTCTTGAACCCAAGAGTTAAGAATAACAAGTTCTTCATTAACTAGAATAGAATAACCACTTAGAATAACGAAACAGATTATATTTGTTGAGAAGTTCAAAATCGTATGGATACAATCTGCATTGTGTATCTTGATCAATTGGATCGTTTCTTTGGAGATTCCGATACCAAGCTTTTCTAGATGTGTTTCCGGGTATTCCTTTATCATTTCGTCCAGGAGGAAGAGTTCCTCTAATTCTATGAATTTTTTTATAATACTCTTTTCTTGAATGATATTCAAGAAAATTTCGGATTGCCTAGTATCCCACCAATTAGTAACCCAAGATTCCAGACTTTTAGTAAATGAGAGAGAGATACACCAGGGCAAAAATACTATAGATGCAAGATATAGAAGGGGAATGAATGCTTTCTTTTTTGCCATTTTTTCGTCTTTGAATTTTAAATGAACTCACCTCATTCGTCGACTCCATATGATATTAACTAATATTCATATTAAGGATAGGTTCTATTACAAGTCATCGAGCCCATGAATCTATTCCCTGCTTTTTTTTTGTGTGTATGATTCAGTGGTTAGTACTTGAATTTAGAAATAATACAGAAATGGAATAAGAAAGAGTCCATTTCAAATTCGCACTTCCAATTCGAATAAAGATATTGTTTTCAACTATATCATTTCATTTGCTAAAATTCGAAGAAAGTGCCCCCTTTCGATAAATAAAGGCACAAAAGCGCCCCTTCAAGTAATGAATATTATTCGGATTTTGAAAGGAAAGACCTCTCTTTCTATCAAAATATCAAATTTTTTTGAAAAAAAAAAGCATTCACTATTTTCAGTTCATTTTTCAAAATACTTCAATCGGTACACGCAAGAAATAAGCCAATTCAGCAGCTTTTTGCTCAATTTCTCGTGGAGTCAAATTCTCATCAGTACGAGTCAAGGGAATAGCCCCATGGCCTCTGATTTCCATATAAAGGACACGACGAGCATAAATACCCTCTTTAACTTCTATTCTGATGGACTGGATGTCTTTCATAAGGAATTGAAGTAAGATGCGACGATTTTTTCCAGGAAATCCCCAACGAAAAATACACACTATTCCTTCTTTTCTATCGAATCGATCATAACCACTACCTACATTCCACGAAATTGTGCACCACAAATAGGAGCTAATAAAGAGACCCGCAATCCCGTAGAAAGACATCACGATCCCCTGTGGAAAAAAAATTATTTGTGGAGACGGAAATAAAGATATAAAATTCCTACCAAGATAACTGGAAATTCCAACAAATAAAAACCCCAATGAACCTAAAAAAAGGATAAAGGCCCAGCAGAAATTACTTGTTTTTCGAGACCCCGCTATAAGTTCTATCCATATATGTTCTGATCGCCAATTCATATTAGATCTAGTTGCATTTTATTGAAATTGAGAGAATAACCCAAATGAATTTGACTTTTTTTGTGTGTTTCCGAAGTAACTCTCATCAACTAGCACTATTCCGATGTGAACTTTTAGGAGTAATTCATCGAATTGCTTAGATCTAAAATAATAACATCCACTTCGTATGATTCCCTATAGATATCTACATATGGATACATTAACTTTACATTTCAGATATTCGCCCCGATCCCGATTTTTTTCAAATAGCTATAATTCATTTACACATATCATGTTTGCGCATGCATAATAGCTTATGCTCGGGGGAAACCACATCACATAACATATTTTATTCTAATAAAAAAATATCTGTGTTATGGTCTAAGTCTAAGTCTTGAAAAAAAATAGATGAGATTTGGCCCCATCATATCTATATCTAAAAAATCTTGTTTTTTTGAACATGAAGAAATAAAGAAGCCATCGCAATTGCCGGAAATACTAGGCCCACTAAAGGCACCAAAATCGAGGGTAAGTTATTGAGAGTTGTCATAAAATGGATACCTGGATTTAATATTTGTACCTGTTATTGTTATATTGTTAGAAAGGTATCGTATAATCATTATAATTCATATATAATTATACTAAGTATAGCTAAACTAAGTGAGTATATGTGAGTACATAATTGAGTATATGTAAGTACATAATATTAATATATATAAATAAAAATAGAAAATAGAATTATAATATATCTAAATTATAAATAAAAATTTATATATATAAATATAAAATTATAAATTTATAAATATAATAAAACAAGGAATGTTGAACTAACTAAATAGAATTTTTCACCTTTCTACATTAATACATTATATATATGTATATGTATGAGAATCTCCTTTTTTTATTATCTTGTTTTTGTCTAAAAATTTAATAAACTTGAATAAAATTAAAGAAAGAGTTTCTTACAAATTCCCGAAAAATTTGTTATAATTCGATCCGAGAATAGGTATTCTTAGTAAAACTAGGGATTCTCAAAAAATATAGAATCTTGCATCTTTCTATACTTTTAAATTTTCTATATGTGAATTATATACACATAAGAAGGGAACGTGAAATTCTCGTTTTATTCGCCTTGCCTAATTTTCATTTCGCGGAAGAAAGAATTCTCTCTTTTTTTGTTTGATAGAGGTTTCCTGATTACTAATCAGGAATATCGGTAAAAAAAAATTATTCGCATAATTCTTTTTACAATTAAATCTTATGTTACCAAATGTTATCAAAGTAAAAAAAAATCCGAAGAATTGATTTTTACTTTGATTTCTATAAACTAAATAACTACTTGTTCTACACACAAAAAAAATAATAATAATTTCTATTTTTTTTTATTAAGCATCTACTTGATTGTTGATTGAATTTTGATTCAGAGGAAAGAAAGCATGGAGCTGAAATAATTCATTCAGAACGCCTTTTAAAAGATTACGCGGTACGATTGGATCGAATAGGCCCTTATGGAATAAATATTCAGCCGCTTGGGAGCCCTCAGGTACTGTTTTATTCAATGTTTGTTCAATTACTCTTTTACCCGCAAATGCAATGTAGGCATTGGGTTCAGCAATAATGATATCCCCCAACATACCAAAACTAGCTGTTACCCCACCAGTAGTAGGAGATGTAAGGATTGATACATAAAATAACTTTTTATTTACTTGATAATCATATAAAGCGGAAGATATTTTAGCCATTTGCATCAAGCTCAAACTTCCTTCTTGCATGCGTGCTCCTCCAGAAGCACACACTAAAATAAGAGGTAAAAATTGATTGGTAGCATATTCGATCAAACGGGTGATTTTCTCGCCAACTACCGATCCCATACTACCCCCCATAAACTGAAAATCCATAATCCCAATTGCTACGGGAATACCATTTAGTCGACCTGTGCCTGTTTGAACAGCCTCAGTTAATCCTGTCTTTCTTTGATAAGAATCAATACGATCTTTGTAAGATTCCTCTTCTAAATTAAATTCAATGGGATCCAGAGAGACCATGTCTTCATCCATTGGAGCCCAAGTATCTGGATCAATCGAAAGCTCGATTCTATCTGAACTACTCATTTTCAAATGATGTCCACAGTGTTCGCAAATATTCATTTTTGATTTCAAAAATTTCTTATAATTTAATCCATAACAATTTTCGCA